AAGAATGTGAACTATACAAGTTAGCAATAACATTGATTAAATCAAATTAAAGGCTCCGGTGTATAGAGAAGACCTCACCGTTTAAGAAGGAACCATAGAAACGATGGAATCCACTATTTCTTTCTAATTTATATTTCTTATTCTAGTTTGAATCCCTAGTAGAATACAATTTCAGATTTCGAGGTGAAATGCCTAGAAAAAAGAAAAAATCGTGGTTGGGAAGGTTATAGTAGCCAAAGCCCTTGGAATTTTGAGTTTATACATTGGAAAAAGCCGTTTTGTTATTAAGAGACTAGGAAGGGGAAAAAGAATAACTGAAAGAAAGGAAATCAATTAGTTATTCGGAAAAGTTTCATTTTTACATATTCAATGACCAGAACTAGCCGGGGATATATAGCTCGGAGACGTAGAAAAAAAACGCTATCAAACTCTCGGGGAGGGCCTTCAAGGCTTATTCGAACTATGACTCAACAAGAAATAAAAGCTTTGGCTTCGTCTGATCGGGATAGGGATAGGCAAAAGAGAGATTTTCGTAGTTTGTGGATCACTCGAATAAATTCAGTAATTCGCCAAGGATGGGTATACTATAGTTATAGCAGATTAATCCACGATCTATACAAGAGCCAGTTGCTTTTTAATCGTAAAATACTTGCCCAAATAGCGATAGCAAATAAAAATAGTCTTTATATGATTTCCAATGAGATCCTAAAATCAGAAGTAAATTGGAAGGAATCTGCCGGAGTAATTTAAATGGAGTTCCCCGGAGAATGAACTCCGGGAAAGGAGGGTCAAAATGAAGAAAATATGATAAAATAAAGTAAGCAAAAGAAATATGAATCAACACATTCAATCTAAAATTTTGAGTTTGACTTCTTACCCGATTTTTTATTTCTTTTTGTCTTATGACACGAGAATCAAATCTGGATTGTCGGATTTTTCGAATAAAGCATCAATCTGCCTTTGAGTTCGGGTGTGAATTTTGAGAAAGAGTAAGCCTATTTTTTTGTCTCGCGCATTCGCCTTTTATTTCTTTTCATCTCTCACGGTCGACTTATCTTTCTTTCCGTCTGGCTTATATTTCTTTCTGCCTTTCTTATATTTCTTTCTAACTCTCGCGGTCGGCTTGTTTTTCGCAAATTGTGTCCCCTTAGTATTAATAAAAGGTAACGAAGATAAAATACGAGCTTGTTTTATAGCACTAGTAATTAATCGTTGTTGTCTCAAGGTCAATCTATTTACTCGTCTAGATAATATTTTTCCTTGTTGACTAATAAATCGACTAATTAAACTCATGTTGCGATAATCAATTCGATCCCCCGGTTGGATCGGGGGCAAACGCCTACGAACAGATCGCTTGGATTTAAGAAAAGGTCGCTTGGATTTATTCATGGTTTGTTTAGTTTATTCTTTTAAACCGAGAATCCTATTTCGGTTGGATCTCTAAAATTAGAATACATAAAAATAAAAAGAAAATAAAAAGGATTTGGTTGATTTCTGATTTCTATCTCTAAAATTAGAATTACATAAAATATAAAAAGAAAATAAAAAGGATTTGGTTGATTTCTGATTTCTATTTAAATTAGCTTCAAATTAATTATAACAGTCTAATTATATAATTCGAATGTTATTTTTCCCCCTCCTCAAGGGAGTGCAAGCGCTCGGTTCGAGCTATTTCGTTATCTCCCCGTGAATCGTATGTTTGTAACAATATGGGCAGAATTTTCTCAATTCCAATCGATTAGGCGTATTATGCCGATTTTTTTGAGTAATATATCTGGAAATCCCTGTTGATCCCTTATTAACACCCTTTCGCACACAAGTCGTACATTCCAAAATAATCGTTATTCGGATATCCTTGGCCATGAACCTCCTTTGGATTTTTAATTTACTCAACCCTTCTCCTTTCGATACGAAAGGAAGACGAAGAAAGAAAAAAATAGATGTTCCTCACTTGAAATCAAATTCTGACAAATTTTGCTGCAATCAATCTATTAAAATAAGATACAAAGATTTATAAACGAAATTAAAAATGACAGTCCAGTATTTCGTTTAAGTATCTTGGATAATACTCTTTCCTAGACCCGCATTTTATATTCTACTTCCATTCCTCTATTATTTATTAAATTATTATAGAATTAGGATTTGAATCCGAGTCCCACAGCCGTTCAAACCACATTTTATATTTCTATTTCCATTCCTCTTTTATTTATTAAATTATTATAGAATTAGGATTTGAATCCGAGTCCCACAGCCGTTCAAACCACTTTTTTCTTTCTCTTTCCTCCCTTTTTTTTTTATTAGAAAAAAGAGAAAAGAGAAATAGAGGGGGAGACGGATTAGTGACAGATATTGAATTGTATCTCTAATCTATAATCTTCTTTATTAGTTCCCACGCCAATAACTAGAATGAAAAAAAGGGGAATGTCAACGCATCTGGGAAAAAACGGTTAATCTCGATCAATAGACCTGCTAAAGACCCAAACCATAGAGTACTAAGTACCGGTGCCACGGAAAGATATGTTTTTAGATCTCGCATTGAAAAACCCCCTTCATTTTTTTGTAATACATAAACATATCTGATCAGATGCATATGTAGTTAAGTACCACTTCTCATTGTACTCTAATAGTATACCGAATCCCTAATTCAAACGGAAATGTACAATGATCCAGTAAATCTTTTTCTTAAAACATAACATAAAAACGTCCTTTTCTTCCCGAGCATTTCCCAAAAATACTCATTTCATTTTCCGACGGGTTCCGTTCCATCTTTCATAGGGATCGAAGTATTTTATTAATATTCGATTTAGATTAATATTATATGTTAAATGAGACCAAAAAAACGAAAGGGACAGAGAAATTGTCTAGATAGATATATCTAATAAAAAACTAATGTGGAAAACAAGACAAGAATTCTCTACAATGATACTGTAGGCTAATTGAAGGGATGTAGCGCAGCTTGGTAGCGCGTTTGTTTTGGGTACAAAATGTCACGGGTTCAAATCCTGTCATCCCTACCCCTACCTATTACTGTTCCCTAGAGCAGTAACGGTGGATTCGGTGAAATCGATTTAAATTGGCCGTATAGAATCTTTCATTCTTATGATACTATCTTTTCTATACATAAAAGATGTCTTGAGCTTACAAAAAGAATCCAATCCCTTTCTTTCCAGTCTTATTTTTTTGAGAAAAAAGCGCTCTTAGTTCAGTTCGGCAGAACGTGGGTCTCCAAAACCCGATGTCGTAGGTTCAAATCCTACAGAGCGCGATTCCGTTCTTCTTAGATTTAAATAGCTTCACTACCTTGAACAGCAATCTGACTTTGACCTCCCGGATATTAACGAAAGGAGGAGGTCAATCAAAAAACGCGAGGTTAATGAATCAAAGGTCCAACTGATCGCCGCGCCTGTATTGTAAATATGCAGTTACAAATAATCCAGCCAAAGTAATAGGAATGAGGCCTAAGACGATTCCAAATAGAAAAACTTCAATCATTTCAATTTCTTTGAAAGGAGAAAAAAGAGGTAATATTGCTACCTAAATATTAATCCGAATTACCATTAATCTCAATGACTAAGAATTTTCAATTGATACGGTAAGTAATTATAGAGTACACAGAATTTCGCAGAAAGATTTCTTTTTCTACGTTTTGTGCAGTTCAAATATGAATTTCAAATAAGTCGTATTTTGCTCAGCCCGATATATAAAGCTGAGGTTATAGTTAAAGCCGCTAATAGAAAACCGAAATAACTAGTTATAGTAGGCATGAAGGAGCTAAATGAAATATGGTCTTTTTATACATATATTAGAAAAAAGCACTTACCTAAGTTTCCATTTTGACAAAAAAGGAGGAGATAAACAAAAAGACCAATTGAAAGTTTTTGATTCATCTCTCATTATAGACAATAGACATTACTAAAAAAGAGAAAGTAACAAGCATGTAAAAAGATATTGGTTCATCATCTACGACATCTACCCATTCTGTGCTTGCAATCAACAGCTTTTTTGAGGACCTATCAACTTAACTTAGCAACGAATAATAAGAACTGGGTTGTGTAACTTCAGTAACAATTGAAACTCTTTTTGAATCATTAAGGAATAAAGTTCGAAAAGGATTTCTATTTTGATCATTTCTTTTATTTTGGAATTGTATCGAATCTATTTTCGATTTTAGAGGAAAGAGGAATCTTATCCAACTTTGACTTTCATTTTCACTCATTACATGTTAGATTCCGTAATAGGTTCATTCACAAAATATTTTGAATGAATGAGAAGAAAAAGTTCTCACCCGATCACTCGAAAAATAAAATCGTTATTTTGGTTCAACTAGATTCTAAGACTAGTCATTTTTTTTATCTTTTGCTTTATAGGTTCTGGTTCTATATTTTATTTGTCCAGAGTATAAAGCCTCATCCTTGTAGTTCGGTCAAGAAAGGGCCCGGGCTAATACAACAATAATGCGCGCATCACCATTAGTGATGACAATTCGTTAATTCTTTGGTTTCTTTCTTTTAGCAAATATAATTTCATACTCTTACTTGTTACTAGACGAATAACTAATTCCTTCAAACGAAAAAAAGATGCCAGCCCCACAACTACGAAAAAGAAGATTTATAGCTCTCGCATCCACTTAAATTGTGGGAAGATCATAATCTCTTTCATGCATTATTAGAAAACAACTTATGAGATTCACATTTTATCCGATCTTGAATCTTGAGTTTCTACCCACAAAGCCAGAACTAGACTATTTTGAGGAATTTTCTATTGAATGGGGTATTAGTTTACATCGACAAACAACAAGGAAAGGAAGAAAGACATTTTTTAGCAATTCCTTCCAATACGGATTCAAAATGCGTTGCTGTGTCAGAAGAAGGATAGCTATACTGATTCGGTAGACCCTAAAGACGCCCTCGGTACAATATTGACGATCTCACAAAGATTGCATTTTGGTAAATTTTCATTTACCGATCTGATCTTTTACGGAATCGATACCTTTTGACTGT